CCACTTACCTACTCTTAACGGTCAAAGCGAGCCTCTTCATTATGAATTAAAGAATGAAGAATTCATAAAATCTCCCCAAGTAGGATTCGAACCTACGACCAATCAGTTAACAGCCGACCGCTCTACCACTGAGCTACTGAGGAACAACGCCAGACTCGATCTCATAGAATTAAATTACCGGTCTCAACCCATGATCAATATGAGCTCGAAGCTTCCTTCGTAACTCCCGGAACTTATTCGTAATGGCTCCCTTCCATGCCTCATTTCATAGAGAACCTGAAAGTGGCTCTATTTCATTATATTCCATCCATATCCCAATTCCAATCATTTAATATCCCTTTTGTGTCATCGACATAAGAGATGTCGTTTCTAGTCTATCTCTTTCTATTTCTAGATATGGAAAGTTAAAAAATCATCATATAATAATCCAGAAATTGCAATACAAAAGAAAAAGGGAGGTTTGTGATGATTTTTCAATCTTTTCTACTAGGTAATCTAGTATCCTTATGCATGAAGATAATCAATTCGGTCGTTGTGGTCGGACTTTATTATGGATTTCTGACCACATTCTCCATAGGGCCCTCTTATCTCTTCCTTCTCCGAGCTCAGGTTATGGAAGAAGGAGAAGAAGGAACCGAGAAGAAGGTATCAGCAACAACTGGTTTTATTATGGGACAGCTCGTGATGTTCATATCGATCTATTATACGCCTCTGCATCTAGCATTGGGTAGACCTCATACAATAACTGTCCTAGCTCTACCCTACCTTTTGTTTCATTTCTTCTGGAACAATCACAAACGCTTTTTTGATTATGGATCTACTAGCAGAAATTCAATGCGTAATCTCAGCATTCAATGTGTATTCCTGAATAATCTCATTTTTCAATTATTCAACCATTTCATTTTACCAAGTTCAATGTTAGCCAGATTAGTAAACATTTATATGTTTCGATGCAACAACAAGATGTTATTTGTAACAAGTAGTTTTGTTGGTTGGTTAATTGGTCACATTTTATTCATGAAATGGGTTGGGTTGGTATTAGTTTGGATACAGCAAAATCATTCTATTAGATCTAATGTACTTATTCGATCTAATAAGTATCTGGTGTCAGAATTAAAAAATTCTATGGCTCGAATCTTTAGTATTCTCTTATTTATTACCTGTGTCTACTATTTAGGCCGAATGCCGTCACCCATTTTTACTAAGAAACTGAAAGAAACCTCAGAAACGAAAGAAAGTGAGGACGAAACAGATGTAGAAATAGAAAAAAAGTCCGAAACGAAGGAGACTAAACAGGAAGAAGAGGGATTCACCGAAGAAGATCCTTCTCCTTCCCTTTTTTCGGAAAAAAAGGAGGATCCGGATCCGGACAAAATTGATGAAACGGAAAAGATCCGAGTGAATGGAAAGGACAAAACAAAGGATGAATTCCACTTGCACTTAAAAGAAGCATACTATAAAAATAGCCCAACTTCTTATTCTGGCAATCAAGATATTTCGAAGTTAGAAATACTTAAAGAAGAAAAGAAAAACCTATTCTGGTTTGAAAAACCCCTTCTTTCTCTTCTTTTCGACTATAAACGTTGGAATCGTCCAACGCGATATATAAAAAACAATCGATTTGAAAATGCGGTAAGAAATGAAATGTCACAATATTTTTTTTATACATGTCAAAACGATGGAAAAAAAAGAATTTCTTTTACATATCCACCCAGTTTATCAATTTTCTGGGAAATGATACAAAGAAAGATTTCTTTGTCTACAACAGAAAAATTATTATACGATGAACTATACAATTATTGGATTTATACCAATGAACAAAAAAAAAACAGCTTAAGCAATGAATTTGCTAATAGAATTGCAGTTCTAGACAAAGGACTTTTTTATATAGATGGACTCGATAAAAAAACTCAATTATGCAATGAGAAAACTAAAAAGGAATATTTGCCAAAAATAAATGATCCTTTCTTAAATGGACCCTATCGTGGAATAATAAAAAAATGCTTTTCACCCTCTACTGTAGTCCAAAATTGGATAGATGGAATTTTTATAAATAAGATTCATAGTATTCTTCGTAATGATTATAATTACCACGAATTTGAACAGAAAAAAGATACATTAAAAAAAAAATCAATATCAAAAGAAATTAGGCATTTCATGCCTTTAATGAGTCCATTTTCTGGGGAATCAACATTCAATCGGAAAGGAATTCATTTACTTCTAGAAGAAGAACAAATTAGTTCAGAAGATCAAGAACAATTTTTAAAATTTTTAGTTGATGCAATCATAGGACTAAAAATAAATAATAAAAAAATAAAAAAATGCAGACATAAAATAAATACAAAAAAAGATATGAGGATATGCGACCCCCTCCTATATATTTAATACTTTCGGCTACAAAAAAACTTGTAATACCAAATCCATTCGGAATTCCATCAATTATTCGTCTATCAATAAAAGAAACTAACTCGACCAACCCTCGTACACCCTTAATAAAATATGTTGTATAAAAATCATCAATATAACCACGGTTCGAAGACCAATTATAAAAAAAAATTGTTATATTATCCCAAAAAGGTCTCTTTGGACCTCTTTTATCAAATGAATTTATTAAATAAAAATTTTTTAACGATGAATAAATAGGTTTATATAAAAAAAAAGCTATAAATATTCCCCAACAAGCTATACTAACTGATAAAGTTGCATTTATTGCAAATTCATACCAATCAACATAATTATTCAAAGGTGAATGTAAAGGATTTACGGATGGAGTTAACCATTTAGTTAATATATCCAATCCTATTCCTTCTTGATTAAACGGAATTCCAATTAATTCAATGAAAAAAGTAAACACAATCAATACAATGAGAGGAAATAGCATAGTATTGTCCGATTCAGGAGGATATGCAGAAATTTTTTTATTTTCAGTAAAAGTAATAGTAATAAAAGATCGCATTATTTTTAAAAAATGTCTGTAAATTTTATATGGGTTTTTCCTAAAAACGGAAGTCTCTGCTCGATTAGCATTCCTTGTTAATAAAGTAACTAAAGATAAATTTTTATTAATTTTTTTCAATCCGTCTTTACCCCACAGAGACATTGAATAGAGGGAAATGTTTTTTTTTCCACTAGAATTTTTACAATAAAGGTTTAAATGCCCGTCAAACGTAAGAAAATAGATTCGAAACATATAAAAAGCGGTTAATCCGGCTGTGAAATAAGCTATTATTGCAAAAATTGGCGAATAAAACCAACTATCATTAAGAATTTCATCTTTGGACCAAAAACAAGCAAGAGGCGGAATACCACAAAGAGAAAGCGTACCTATTAAAAAAGCAGTTTTTGTAATTGGAACATGTTTTGTTAATCCTCCCATAAGAACCATATTTTGGTTTTTATCTGGAGAATATCCAACAAGCGTTTCCATTGAATGAATAAGGGATCCGGATCCTAAAAACAATAAAGCTTTTGAATAAGCATGAGTAATCAAATGAAATAAAGCAGCTCGATAAGAACCCATACCTAGGGCTAACATCATATAACCCAATTGAGACATTGTAGAATAAGCTAAACTTCTCTTAATATCTTTTTGAGCAAGAGCTAAGGTAGCTCCTAAAAATAAAGTTATTATACCTATAAAAGCGATTACATACATTATATAAGGTATAACTATGAAAAGAGGAAAAAGACGAGCAACTAGAAAAATACCGGCTGCGACCATGGTCGCAGCATGTATGAGAGCTGAAATCGGAGTAGGCCCCTCCATAGCATCGGGTAACCATACATGAAGAGGAAATTGGGCAGATTTTGCAACTGCACCAGAAAATAAGAATAAAGTACAAAAAATACAAAATAAAATATTAACTTGATGAGTTTTAATTAAGTTAGTAAATATTTCAAATAAATCACGAAAATCGAAACTGCCTGTTACCCAATAAAGACCTAAAATTCCTAATAATAAGCCAAAATCTCCTACACGATTAGTCACAAACGCTTTTTGACAAGCATTCGCGGCAATGGGGCGTGTAAACCAAAAACCTATTAATAGATACGAACACATTCCAACTAATTCCCAACAAATATAAATTTGTATTAAATTTGAACTAGTAACTAATCCTAACATGGAAGTATTGAAAAAACTCATATAAACAAAAAATCTTAAATATCCCTGATCATGACACATATAATTATCGCTATAAATAAGAACCAAAATTGCAACAGTAGTTATTAAGACTAACATAATAGAAGTAAGTGGATCGAGCAAATAGCCAAATTCAAAAGAAAAATCATTATTAATAGTCCAAGACCATACATATTGATAAATGGAATTACTATTTATTTGTTGAATTGCCAGCGTCGTCGAAAAAATCATAGCTATAGTTAATAAAGAAATACTACAAAAAGCCCACACCCGTCGAATACTTTTTGTTGCTGTTGGAAAAAGGAGAAGTCCCACTCCTATTAAGAAAGGAGCTGGGAGTGGAATGAAGGGTATGATCCATGCATATTGGTATATATGTTCCATAATATAATATAAAATTTTTATTTCGAATTTAATTTTTTTTAATAGTCATCTTTTGAAAGAAATCCATTAAAAATCACGATATATAATAACACTAAATTAATATACATAGATGTTGAATTTTTTCAATATTCAAATCAAGAAATTCTTATTGGTCAAATATAAAATTTGTTAATAAATAAGCAAATTTTAATATATAAGAGAAAGAAGATAAAAAAACTTTCCTTTATATTTAAAGCATTTCTAATCCGTCTATAGACTATAAAAATTAGTTACTAAAGCTCTAATAATACAAAAAAATAGAAAATAAGTTCGGAATTCGGAATTATTAACCCGTTGTACACAAAAATTTTGAATTATTTTCCAGTCCAAAAAAATATATAAAAAGTCTATATGTTTTCAAAAAACTAAAGTCAAGTTTTTAAATTAAGATTAAGTAAGTAGTGGGTTTTAAAATTTGAATTTCATATGCATTTTTTTATGAATAGTCGCTGGATCATAAAAAAGTTTGTTTATACTAATCGCCCATATTATTATTTAATACAAAATTTATAATTTTGTTTTTCCATACAAAATTTGGTTATCGCCTAGAATATAAATACATAGATAATGAATAAGAGATAATGAATAAGAAACAAAGATTTTTTTAAACAACAGATGTCTTTCACATCCAACTATAACAATGAAGAATAAATAAAATTTGAAATGGCAGTTCCAAAAAAACGAACTTCTATTTCCAAAAAGCGTATTCGTAAAAATTTTTGGAAAAAGAAGGGGTATTGGGCGGCGTTAAAAGCTTTTTCGTTAGCAAAATCTCTTTATACTGGGAATTCAAAAAGTTTTTTTGTACTAAAAAAAAGTACTCAAAACTTGGAATAATCAGAATGGACCTGACTCAAAAAAAATCTTAATAGAACAAATTAACATCCTAAATTATGATGAAATTTCCTTTTTAATTTCAAATTAAAAATGAAATAACTATTTTGTATTTATTAATTTTTTAATTAATATTTATAAAATTATAAAAACGTGTGACTTTTTCTTATGATATGTAGAAAAAGAGCTCTTATATCAACCAAAAAAGGGTCCTAAAAAAAAAAAAAGATATAATCATCATCGTTTTTTTTAGTTTATTTTTGAATTTCTAAGATGGGGAGTTTTTCCCCATCAACCCTTTATGTTTTGTCACAACAAAATTATCAAAGTTTTTATAAATTTTAAAATAAAAAACAAACAACTTTTCTTATATGACATGTTCAGTTCAATATTAAATTGTTTTGTTCAAATATAAAATAACCTATAATACAAAGAAAATTTACTTTGCTATTCTATATGTTTAATTCATTTTTTGGATATATAAAGTCTCCTTTTAAGAAAAAAGAGTTCGATGTCGTATTTCAAATGTGATCTAAAACAGTAGATTTTTGGGGATTCATATTAATTTGTTATTTAGTAATTTAGAAATCAGATCAAAAATGATTAATAAATGAAAATAAAACAAGAAAAAAAATTTTTTGTGGTCTACCCCGGAGTGAGAGACAGAATATTTTATTTACAAAAGTTCCAAATCTAAACGACACGAGAGTCGATTGTCAAATCAAAGTAGTACTTTAAAATTTACTTAAATTAAAAGCATTTTTAGATTTTCTAATTATCTTTTATTTGTCAAATTTTTGTTTTATACAAAAAAAATTACTCTCGACGATTGAATAAAAAAAGACTATTATGATTTCAAACAAGCCGCTATGGTGAAATTGGTAGACACGTTGCTCTTAGGAAGCAATGCGAGAGCATCTCGGTTCGAGTCCGAGTGGCGGCATGGTATCTTAAAAATTATCAAAAGAATTCAACAGTTTTCTAGACCATTATTAATAATAATGATAAATAAAATTTCTTTCATATTTTTCATTTGATAATTTTTAATTGAAGTATTTCTTTTTTATCTATGTATAGATAGAGTTTTATATGATATTTTCGACTTTAGAACGTATTTTGACTCATATTTCGTTTTCAACGGTTTCCGTTGTAATTACACTCCATTTGATAACTTTAGTAGTCAATGAAAAAGTGCGGCTATATAATTCATTAGAAAAAGGCATGATAGTTACTTTTTTATCCCTAACGGGATTATTAATTACGCGTTGGGTTTATTGGAAACATTTCCCATTAAGTGATCTATATGAATCATTAATCTTCCTTTCCTGGAGTTTTTACATTATTCATATGATTCCATATTTAAAAAACCAAAAAAATAATTTAAGTGCAATAACTGCACCAAGTGCTATTTTTACCCAAGGGTTTGCTACTTCAGGCCTTTTAACGGAAATGCGCCAATCTTCAATATTAGTACCCGCTCTTCAATCCCATTGGTTAATGATGCACGTAAGTATGATGGTACTAGGTTATGCCGCTCTTTTATGCGGATCATTGTTATCAGTAGCACTTCTAATCATTCTATTTCAAAAAGCTAAAATAACCCTTTTTGATAAAAGAAAACATTTATTAAACGAGTCCCTTTTATTTAGTAAAATTCCACACATGAACGAAAAAGACAATATTTTAGAAAGCGTTTCAGCCTTTTCTGTTAAAAATTACTATAGATCTCAATTGATTGACCAACTGGATCGTTGGAGTTATCGTGTTATTAGTTTAGGATTTATCCTTTTAACCATAGGTATTCTTTCAGGAGCAGTATGGGCAAATGAGGCGTGGGGCTCATATTGGAATTGGGACCCAAAGGAAACTTGGGCATTTATTACTTGGACTGTATTTGCAATTTATTTACATATTAGAACAAATAAAAATTTTCAGGGTGCAAATTCTGCAATTGTAGCTTTTATAGGCTTTCTTATAATTTGGATATGCTATTTTGGAGTCAATCTCTTAGGAATAGGGCTACATAGTTATGGTTCATTCTAAATTAAATTTAATTGAAGAAAAGACTTTACGAATACAAACATAGGCCAAGGTGTTTCTTATCAACTTATAAACAGGTGAGAACCATTAAGATGGTTCTCACAAATGTCTAAAATGTCCTAATTATAATTCCAATTCAGTCGTTCTTATTACAAATATACAAATAGAAAGACGACTACTTTTTCATTTCATTAAATGAAACTTATCTATAAAAAAGTTTGATAAAATAGCTTCTACCTTCTCAGCGGATAATGAAAGAACGAAATCTGGGTAAACGCCAACACCTAGTACAGGTAGAAAGATAGAAGTCGAAACAAAAAATTCTCGTGGACCAGAATCAAAAAAATAAGAGTTTGTAATATTAAATAACTTATATCCATAAAACATTTGACGTAACATAGATAATGAATAAATAGGAGTTAATATCATTCCAATTGCCATTCCAAAAGAAATTAGTATCTTTGGCATTAAAAGTAATTTTTGGCTTGTAATTATTCCAAAAAAGACTATTAATTCGGCAATGAAACCACTCATGCCCGGTAATGCAAGGGATGCCATGGAAAAACTACTGAATAGTGTAAAAATTTTTGGCATTGGAATAGCTATTCCGCCCATTTCGTCGAGATAAACAAGACGTGTTCGATCGTAACTAGTTCCCGCTAAGAAAAAAAGTGCAGCACCAATAAATCCATGAGAAATTATTTGTAAAATGGCTCCGTTAAGTCCCGTTTCAGTTATAGAACTAATTCCTATAATTATAAAACCCATGTGAGATACAGAGGAATAGGCTATTCTTTTTTTTAAATTGCGTTGTCCAGGAGATGTTAAAGCTGCATAGATTATTTGCACTGTGCCTATTATTATCAACCAAGGCGAAAATATCGAATGAGCATGAGGTAATAATTCCATATTGATCCGAACCAACCCATACGCTCCCATTTTTAATAAGATTCCCGCTAGAAGCATACAAGTACTGTAATGAGCTTCCCCATGGGTATCTGGTAACCATGTATGTAAAGGTATAATTGGTAATTTTACAGCAAAAGCAATAAAAAATACAATATAGAATATTATTTCTAATGCCAGGGTATACGATTGATTAACTAATGTTTCCCAATTTAAGGTAGGTTCAATAGAACCATATAAACCAACACCCAAAACTCCCATTAATAGAAAAATGGAACCCCCGGCCGTATACAAAATAAATTTAGTAGCTGAATAGAGACGTTTCTTTCCTCCCCACATGGATAAAAGTAGATAAACAGGAATTAATTCTAATTCCCACATTATGAAAAAAAGTAAAAGATCTCGGGATGAAAATGAACCCATTTGACCACTGTACATTGCTAACATCAGAAAGTGGAATAATCGGGAATCCCGAGTAACTGGAAAAGCCGCTAAAGTAGCTAAAGTAGTGATGAATCCCGTCAGTAAAACGGGTCCTATCGAAAGTCCATCTACTCCTAATTTCCAGTGGAAATCAAAAAAGTTGATCCATTTATAATCTTCGGCCAGTTGGATTAATGGGTCGTCCGGTTGGAAATGATAACAAAACGCATAGGTTGTTAGAAGTAGCTCTATAGTAGATATGCCTATTGTATACCACCGAGTTGCCTTATTTCCTCTATGAGGGAGAATTAACATTAAAGAACCTGCAAATATGGGTAAAACGACAATTGTTGTTAACCAAGGAAAAGAATTCGTGGTAAAGACAAGATACGCTTGGGCCAAAAAAACCCGCACCCGAAAAGAAATTTCTTTTCGGGTGCGGGTTTTTTTCAGTAAAAAATCCAAATTGAATAAATGGATTCAAATGCAATTTTCTGGGACGTATCAATAAGCTAGACCCATACTCCGCGTTGTTTCATGCCATAAATAAACTCGAACACTTAAAAAATCTGTTGGACAAGCGGATTCGCATCTCTTACAACCAACACAGTCCTCAGTTCTTGGGGCGGAAGCTATTTGTTTAGCCTTACATCCGTCCCAAGGTATCATTTCTAATACATCTGTGGGGCAAGCTCGAACACATTGAGTACACCCTATACATGTATCATAAATCTTTACTGAATGTGACATAGGATCTTTAATTTTTTTAATTTCATTAAGTTAAATTTTCGATCTAGTTATAGTAAAGTAAATAAAGTACATATTAAAATACCAGACGAATCAACGATTTACCAGAATTTTTTGAAGTTATTTACTTCTGGCTTGGATTGGCGACTTACTAAAAAATAAATAGAAAACGGGTCCAAAATACTTTGACTTCTTACATTTTAAATTTATTTTTTACCTTAAAGTTCGATACTTAATAATTTAAATGGAACTTCAAATTAAAATTTATATTTATATAGAATATAATAATAATATTTAGAATAAAAAATATAGAGAATAAAAAAAAAAGACTATTTATTCAATAAATTCGATTGATTGATACGAGTTGATTTTCTGTTACGATAAATTGAAGAAACAATAGCAAGCCCAATTGCTGCTTCAGCGGCTGCAATAGCTATAACAAAAATTGAGAAAATATTTCCTTTTAATTGGCGGCTATCAAAAAAATCAGAAAATGTTACAAAATTTAGATTAACTGCATTCAATATAAGTTCAAGACACATCAGAGCCCGTACTAAATTTCGACTCGTGACTAATCCATAGATTCCGATAGAAAATAAATAAGCACTCAAAACAAGTACATGTTCGAGCATCATTGATCAACTCCTTATCAATATAAATTTAGATTTAATGCATTTCAATCTGAACAACAATTAAACCTATTTGATTGACTAGAATACCATAAGTTCAAATAAAATTGACAAAATTTAAAACAAAAAAAAGATGTTGGTAATAAGAAATCAAACTAAAAGTTTATAAAGGAATCCGAATAGAATTTAATGTAAATGTATATTATGGATATGATAAAATACTCTTTTTTATTGCTAGTTTTAAAAATAAATTATTAACGCGCGATAGCAATTGCGCCTATTAAAGCAACTAAAAGAATTATTGAAATGAGTTCAAAGGGAAGAAAAAAATCTGTTGATAAATGAATTCCAATTTGTTGACTAGTAGTTATCAAATCTTGTTCTAGAATCTGGTTTGATTTTGTAGTCCAAATAATACCATACCATGAGGTATTTAGAGTAATAAAAATTAATGAAAAAAAAAGACTTGTACAAATCAACGAAGTAATGTTATCCCCAACAGTCCACAGACGTAAATTTGTGTCATATTCTGGCCCATTCATGAACATTACAGCAAATATTATTAAAACATTTATAGCTCCCACATAAATAAGGAGTTGTGCAGAAGCTACAAACTGCGAATTGGCGAGAATATAAAATAAAGATATACAAACAAGAACCAACCCCAACGAAAAGGCAGAAAAAATTGTATTGTTAAATAATACTACTCCTAGACCCCCTAATATAAGACCTGTTCCCAGAAAGACTAAAAGAAAATCATGTATTGATCCAGGTAAATCCATTATATAAAAAATAAGAGATAAAAAATCAGAATGTTTCATGATCTTATTGAATTGAACAGGAATAAAGATTAGTGCCTTTACTAATTGTTAAATCCTAATGTGTACGACTTTTTATGAGTAAAATTTTTGTACCCATTGTATTTTTTATGTTTTTTTTTTGTAATTAAATTAAAGTAGTTCAAAACTATTAACTATTTAAAACTATTACAGTAACCATATTTTTAATACACATTTTTATTTTCACCAATCAATAGAATAGCGACTCATTATATTTTTTAATTATTGACCAAGAAAAAACTTTTTGAATTTAAATTCACTATTTAATTTAGTATTTAAAAATAAAATAAAGGAGCGTTAAAAATTGAGTTATTTAATAATTAGGAAGTTTTTTTTAATCCCTAGATTTTTATTTTGTTTGAGGTGAATTTAAAATAGTTCGAATTGTGTAATCATCAGTTATTGGTATTGGTAAACGACCCAGAGCAATTTGATTATAATTTAATTCATGACGATCATAAGTAGAAAGCTCATATTCTTCAGTCATTGATAAACAATTTGTTGGACAATACTCAACACAATTACCACAAAATATACAGATTCCGAAATCAATGCTGTAATTAAGCAATCGTTTTTTTCGAATATCTTTTTCTAATTTCCAATCAACAACAGGTAAATCTATCGGACATACACGAACACATACTTCACAAGCAATACATTTATCAAACTCAAAGTGTATTCGACCACGAAACCGCTCTGAGGTTATCAATTTTTCATAAGGATATTGAATAGTTACAGGTAAACGATTGGCATGAGATAGGGTAATCATAAAACCTTGACCTATATACCTTGCCGCTCGTACTGTTTGTTGACCATAATTGATGAACCCGGTTACCATAGGGAACATATAGTAAATATCAAAATAAAAAAGAAGATTTTGTTTCGTTCTCTTGTTTCAGACAAATAATAATTCTAGTGAGTATCAAATCTTATCGTTTTTTTATAATGAAAGAAGTTGGGAAGAAGTTGTTAATAATAGATTACCTAAAGAAATAGGTAAAAGAAATTTCCATCCAAGATTTAATAATTGGTCCATTCTCAGTCTAGGTAAAGTCCATCTTGTTGCGATAGGAATGAACAAGAACAAAAACGTTTTCATTAATGTAATAAAAATACTAAATGTCGTTCCAAAGACTCCTTCCGTTTTATGTATTTCAAAAAACTCAGGAATGAATATATTTGGAATAGAAAAATCCCAACCACCCAAGTAAAGAACTGTTACAAATAATGAGGAGATTAGTAGATTTAGATAGGAAGCAACATAAAATAAACCAAATTTAATACCTGAATATTCGGTTTGATAACCTGCTACTAATTCTTCTTCAGCTTCTGGTAAATCAAAGGGTAATCTCTCGCATTCGGCTAGAGAAGAAATTATAAAAACAATAAATCCTATAGGTTGCCGCCACAAATTCCACCCTAAAATACCATATTTTGACTGCGCCTCAACTATGTCAACTGTACTTGAACTGTTAGATAATCATAGTCGACGATAAGATTACTCTTGTCATCGCTATTACAGAACCGTACATAAGATTTTCACCTCATACGGCTCCTCGAGAGCCATAAATAAATCTAAGGATTGATTCGATATTCTTTACGGATATCGTTGTAGGATATATAAAGTAAAAATAAACCGAAAGCTCCGGAATTAAACCAATGGAATTCTGTCTGCGATAATAGAAAAGTGCTTCAGAATAGATCTCATCCTTTGACTGACGCAATACTTTTTGAGTAATAACTTAATTCTTGAATAAGATACTCTTTTAATATGAATAAAAATAAAAAATTAACCTTATTTTTAAAAAAGATTTAAACATTCATTCATGATTTATGCCATAACAAAAATGACATTTCCATGAATATGGAATGTATATCTAAAAAAATAGTTTGTTTATTAAAAATTTTTCGTCTATTTTTTTTTTCTTTTATTTTTTATTTAGGCTTAAAAAAGTTAAAGGATTACTTCGTTCCTGATAGTTATTTACTTAATGGGTGGATAGGAGCATACTCTGGATCGGAATTTTTGGGAGTACTGCTTGATAATTTCTACCAATTTAAAGCCTCAATTAGTATTTCGTTTATGTAAACTTAGAATAATTTAGATAATCTCTATTACGAATCCTTTGTGTACTTTGGTGTTCCTAATCATCCACTTCTTTTTACTCAATCTATATCATAATATGGTTGTTTTTATTTATAGTAAAAACTCCATAAAAATTTTTTCAACCCGCTTCAAGTTATAATTTTTAATTTATCTTGGGGATAAACAGTCTTGTCTGCTTATGTTTATTTTCGCTTAGCCTCTGTACATAGGAAATGAGATTTTTTTTACGGCAAATTTATAAGCTGTTTTTTTTGCACTCATCTAACTATCTGGTTTAATTTATCACCCCTAGAAGTTAAAAAAATAAGTAAATAAAAAATTAGGAGATCCATTTAATACGTTGCGTAGAAATTCAACATTTTTTCTTAGAAGCCTAAAAAGACGTATGTCTTAACGAATCACACGTAGAGATATTGATAACACACATAGAGTTAATGGTATTTCATAACTAATTGATTGAGCAGCAGCCCGTAGACCACCTAAAAAGGAATATTTATTATTTGATCCATATCCTGACATAAGAAGCCCAATCGGAGCAATACTTGAAATAGCGATCCATAAAAAAACACCAATACCGAGATCCGCTAGAACAAGATGATACCCAAAAGGAATTACTGAATAACTTAGTAGAATTGATATGACGGCTATAGAGGGTCCGATACTAAATAAACGTGTATCCCCTCTAGATGGAAGAAGGTTTTCTTTAAAAATAAGTTTTGTTCCGTCTGCTAAAGCTTGAAGAATTCCCAAAGGACCCGCATATTCAGGTCCAATACGTTGTTGGATACCCGCGGATATTTCTCTTTCTAACCATACAGTTACTAGTACGCCTATTGTGATTCCCAATACAAGAATCAAAATAGGGAAAAGTATCCATATAGTGCCATAAATCTCTTTTAAGGATTCCAATCTGTAAAAAGAGTTGATATTTTGTATTTTTGTTGTATCAATTATCATTTCAACGATCAACTTCTCCCATAATGATATCTATGCTACCTAATATTGTCATAATATCAGCCAATTTCATTTTTTTAACTAACTGAGGAAGAATTTGCAAATTGATAAAACCGGGTGGTCGAATTTTCCATCTCCAAGGAAAAACACTCTGATCCCCTATCAAAAAAATCCCCAACTCCCCCTTTGGGGCTTCGACTCTTACATAAAGTTCTTGTTTCGACAATTCAAAAGTAGGAGACGGTTTTTTACTAATGAATCGATAGTCAAAATCATTCCATTCAGGATCTTTTATCCTATCAAAGCGTCTAATTTCTAAATTCTCATAGGGACCCCCCGGAATTCCTTCTAGAGCTTGTTGAATAATTTTGATGGATTCTGCCATTTCACCTATTCGTACTAAATACCGAGCTAATGAATCCCCTTCTTTTTGCCATTGGACGTCCCAATCAAATTCATCATAACACTCATAATGATCAACTTTACGAAGATCCCATTCTATTCCGGAAGATCGTAGCATTGGTCCTGATAAGCCCCAGTTTATTGCCGCTTCTTCGGAAATAAAGCCAACTCCTTCAACTCGTTCTAAAAAAATAGGATTTCGCGTAATCAGTTGCTGGTATTCAGCAAGTCCCGTTAAAAAATAATCACAAAAGTCTAAACATTTATCTATCCACCCATAAGGTAGATCGGCAGCTATTCCGCCAATACGAAAAAAATTATGCATCATTCTCATACCGGTGGCAGCTTCAAATAAATCATATACTAATTCTCTTTCTCTGAAAATATAGAAAAAGGGGGTTTGCGCCCCAATATCTGCCATAAAAGGGCCGAGCCATAACAAATGAGAAGCTATACGACTTAACTCCAACATAATAACTCTGATATAGCTAGCTCTTTTAGGTACTTGAATATTGCCCAATTGCTCGGGTCCATTTACCGTTATTGCTTCTGTGAACATAGTAGCTAAATAATCCCAACGTGTTACATAAGGAAGATACTGTATAATTGTTCGGTTTTCAGCAATTTTCTCCATCCCTCTGTGTAAATAACCCAATATAGGTTCACAGTCAATAACATCTTCGCCGTCTAAAGTAACAATAAGTCGTAGAACGCCATGCATTGATGGGTGGTGAGGGCCCATATTAACTATCATGAGGTCTTTTCTTGTAGTTGGTACAGTCATAGGTTTTGTCCCAATTATTCTTTCCGGAATTCATTTTGACATGGATTAAAAAAAGTTCATAAAAATTCAAGATATAATAAATCAAATAATTCAAAACAACTCTTAAAATTAACGGGTTTTTAGCTCTCTAATGTTCAATTCACTGATTAATTCTTTATAACGTACTCTATTTTTCTTTGATAAATAAACCAGTAGGTGTTGACGTTTTCCTAGAATTTTTCGTAGACCTCTCTGAGATGAATAATCTTTTTTATGTAATTCCAAATGTAAAGTAAGTCTTCGTATCTTAGTGGTAAAACAGAAAACTTGAAATTCAATAGATCCCCTGTTTTCCTCTTTTTTTTCATGTGAAATCGAGGATATAAATGCATTTTTATTCATAAATTCTTAACCTTCCTTACTCCTAAATATGAAATTTTATCAATCAGTAATAATAATGCCAGCTTTTTAAACTGGTATATACATTTTCTTATTTTTTATTAAAAACAATTCTGGTGATTCCTTTATAAATCTAATTGAATTGATACGTCATCAAATTATTATCGTATATCAGAATTGAAGACAAGACGCGTAGGCATCTCTTCTGATATCTGATAATAGTGAAGATATAAAATTATCATAAATGCATTTTAAATCGTGGATACATACGTATTCTTAATAGACTAAAACGACTGCCGTTATTAGTATCAAACCAATAACGATTCATACAGGCTAAATCTTCTAGTCGATAATTAGGCCAAAGAAAGACTTTATACTTTATAACTGTATTGTTTTCGTGCCTAAGATCTTTGTTTTCATCAAAAAATTGACTACAGTTTTGTATATGATTCCTGTTATAAGATACTGCATTCCTATATATACCATTATTATTACTTGAATTCAAACACATTAGAATTCTCCATTTTCTACGACGCCTAGGTGATAAAATAGTTTCAGGAACAAGTAAATCAAATTTATACCTTGGAATCCATTCATCTGGATTCTTCTTATCAATACTGTCGATGTTTCTTTTTTTATTTTTTTGGTGTTTACTTTTATGAATCAATGAAATACCTATGGTTTGGTACAAAATAAATTGTCCGTTGCCCTTTACAGACAGGCGAATGGGTTCAATACTAAATATCCCCCTTTTTATCAATTGTGGAAGAGTTAAATCTTGCTGAATCAGCATTATATTCAGACTCATTTCTCTTCTTTCAATCGAGGATATTGTAATTTCTCTGGGATTTGTCAATCTAAGCAAGAGACAGTAGACTTTGATATTATTGAGCAATTTTTGGTTCAAAGAACCCTCCCATCTCAATTGAAAAAGCAAATATCTTTTAAGGAAGAAATCGAGTTCTGCTTCTGTACTACTCTTGTTTTGTTTTTTTTTCCTACGCCCTTTAATATCTGATCCTATATAATTTTCTTGAATATCTTTTTGGTGCTTTGAGATAACAAACTCAGAATTTTTTTGAACATCGGATCCGGAATCTCTTTGACTTATGACTTCTTTTTCGCCTTGATTCCTATTCTCTAATTCCATAGATTTTATTTCATTTAATATTCTAGATGTTGTAAAAGGATTTGTTTTTTTCGTTCTATTGATGTTTTTCTTTTCGCTAAAATTATAAATTACATTAAAATTTGAAAAAATTGAATTTATTGGTATAACCCACGGTTTCATTTTATATGCATTATAAAGCAATAAAAATTTTGGGAAGAGCAAAAATTCCAGATTCGATATAGGATGACTTAGCAATTCTTCATTCATTCCCATCCAATCAAAAGATATTTTATTTTTATGGGATTTTTTTATTTCTTGATAAATTGTGCGGTAAAAAAGATCTTTCTTTTCAATTTTATCAACAATTTTATAATTTTTCGTTTCAGTCTTAGTATTTTCAGTACTCCTGCTACTAATATTGATCCAAGCCTCAATGTCCATTTTTTTTCTAAGACAAAAATGGATAATTTTCCAATCAAAATATTTTCTATTTGTGTTTTTATCTATATCCGGAATAATATTTATTCCTAAATAATTAGTAATAGGGATACTCCACCACATATCAATTAATTTGTTTGTAGATATGTAATAATTATAAGTATAAAATAATTCTTGGTTTTTATTTACTTGTAATGGTTCGCCATAACTATATGAATCCTTCTTATCTTCATAAAAAATGAAATTATATGCTAAAATATTATATTTATCGTTTTTTTTTAAATTATATTTTTGATCGAGCAATAAATAGTTTTCGGAATTTTTTATATTTTTAGCATTAAATAATTGGTCTTTTTTATCTGAATTCCTTTTGTTTTTTTGTAAATTTTTCTTTTCAACTTCACAATATTCAGTGACTCGATTGCGCCATTTTTGTAGTCCTAATTGCGACCATTTTTGCTGAGATAAATCATATTGATAATTACTTTTTAATTTTAACCAGTTTTTCCATTGAGTCCGTCCATAATTTTGAAGTTTTTTAGGCTTTAACTTATTTAACTTAGAAGAAGTTATTACTTGTGTTACAAAATAATTTTTTATTTCATTTTTTAGAAATAAAAACGTTCCGCGATATTGAAAGATAAACCTTAACTTATATAAGTATAAGTTGATAACTTCGGCTTGTGATAATTTATAAAATACATATGCTTGTGACAAAAAAGAGAAATCCGAAAGAATCTTTGAATTCTTATTAATATGACTAACAAAATATAAAAGTGATTTTATGAATTGAATTGTTTTTTTATTTGTTTTCTCAACCTTTTCTTTAATTTTTTCATTATTGTCACGGCGTTTTTCACTCAAATTCTTTGTTGATTCAAGACAAAATTCTATATTAATTCGGGGAATATTAATAATATATAGAAATAGATCTACGAATAACCTTTCCCTAAAAAATTTTTTAAAATAATTTGATTTACGAATTAATCGAGTATTTTTTCTTTTTAATATCTGACCGAGATTTTGGGGTGATTCAAAATTTTTAGTACCATAATGTGTTTTGTTAGGCTGACGAATTAATTTTAGAGTTTTAAAATTTTTTTCTTTTGAAAATTTTTCTATTTTATTTTTTATTGTCCTTGTTCTATTAGCCAGATCCTTTTTTTTTTGTTCTGATACTGAATCTGAATAACTTGTCTGATTCATGAATCCGTCTTGAATGGATGATTCATGAACTATATTATTATTGATTGCCGAATCTTTTTTTATTTCAATGGATTCGTCTCTCAATCCAAATACTCGAATTGGACTTACCCTTAAAATTTTTTTTTTTTGAAAAAGTAAAAGTAGAAGGCTTTTAATAAAAATTTCATTTGGAACAGTTAGCAAAAATTCTAGTTTTGCTTTGAAAAATTTTAAAACTTGAACCCATTTCTTTGTAAATTTTATAATTTTTTTGTCGAGTTCGGTAAAAATAGGTTGAAAAAAATGGGGTCGTTTTCGGGAGGAACCGAAGGGAAGTTCAGTTTCCATTCCCCAAACTGTTAAAAAACAAAAATTATCTGTTTGATTTTGTTTTTTCATTTTATATTGATAAGAAGGTCTTAGCATCGATCTATGCCAAGGCTTTAGGCAAAAAGGAAATAGTATCTTTATCTGAATACCATCGTTTAACCAGTTTTTAGGAAATTCTGTTTCTGATAACTGAACACCATTATAGGTACATTTAACATGTATTTCTTTCTTCCACTCTTCGAAATCCTCAGACCACTCAGGGCGTTGGAGTAAGAATAGACGACCTATATTTTTTGCTATTATGAGTACAGGTAATCGAATATATTTTCGAAGAATTGATTGGGTTACTAACATCAAACCTCTTATTACTTGAGCAAATGGAATGGTATCCCAGGCTTCAGCTATTTCTATTCGTGTTTTTTCTTTGCTTTTTTCTTCTTTGTATTCATTTTCTCTTTGTTGCTCTTCTTCCTTTTTTTTTTCTTCGGTATAATAATCAGAAATTTTAAATTCTCTATTTTTTTCTATATAATTTTTTAAAATCCGTTTAATTAATGTTGAAATATTAAAAGAAAATAATGAGAAGTTTTCTATTCTATTTAAAAAAAGGGGTGAATGTATATTTGCTTGAAATAATTGCCAAATAACTATTTTACGTCTTTGAACCCGCATGGAACCTTTTATTATGTCTCGATGAAAATCAGATTGCTGTGAATAACGTAACAAAGCTACTTCTTCTATTTGATCAGACGTATTGGAATTGATGTTATCAATATCGATATTATGTTCGTTAGCATTAAAAATAACGACATGTTTAGCTTTTCTTGAGCGAATTTGATGATCTGTTGGTACGTCGTCCTCATTTTTTTGTTCTTCCTGCTCTAAATCATCAATTAATTTGTATGACCAGCATGGAACTTGTTTACTAATTTCAGTTATTCCAATAGATTTAGATTTTTTTATTTTTTTATTATTTATTTTTAGTCCTATGATTGCATCAACTAAAAATTTTAAAAATTGTTCTTGATCTTCTGAACTAATTTGTTCTTCTTCTAGAAGTAAATGAATTCCTTTCCGATTGAATGTTGATTCCCCAGAAAATGGACTCATTAAAGGCATGAAATGCCTAATTTCTTTTGATATTGATTTTTTTTTTAATGTATCTTTTTTCTGTTCAAATTCGTGGTAATTATAATCATTACGAAGAATACTATGAATCTTATTTATAAAAATTCCATCTATCCAATTTTGGACTACAGTAGAGGGTGAAAAGCATTTTTTTATTATTCCACGATAGGGTCCATTTAAGAAAGGATCATTTATTTTTGG